AAAAAGGAGAATTATAGTAAAGAAGTAAAACGGGCTTTTTACTGGGGATAGAGGGACTTGAACCCTCACGATTTCTAAAGTCGACGGATTTTCCTCTTACTATAAATTTCATTGTTGTCGGTATTGACATGTAGAATGGGACTCTCTCTTTATTCTCGTCCGATTAATCATTTTTTGATTATAGAAGAATTTGAGTTACCAACGCAACGTAGTCAACTCCATTCGTTAGAACAGCTTCCATTGAGTCTCTGCACCTATCCTTTTTTATTCTCTTTTTTAAACCCTTGTTTTTCAAAAAATAAAGATTTGGCTCAGGATTGCCCATTTTTAGTTCCAGGGTTTCTCTGAATTTGGAAGTTTTCACTTAGCAGGTTTCCATACTAAGGCTCAATCCAATCAAGTCCGTAGCGTCTACCAATTTCGCCATATCCCCCTTTTAGACTTTTAGACAAGGATCCAGTTGTAATTTTACCCAACTTTTTCATTTATCTTGGAACTATTGAGTTCATTATATAATGATTCCTATATTAAAAAATTTTGTATGCCTATTTTATTTTTTTGGCTATCCCCTCTCGTTCCACCTCTATTGTATGAATCATCTTTGTTTCAATCAGAAATGATTCTATCATTGATGTATCCACAATTCAATATAGAGAGGTATATACCACATATATATACGTCCCCCTCCCCTTTTATTTTTAGAGTGTGCTTTGGAATACTGGAAGGGTCGATATTCTTCCTTGTTGTTTTTTTTGTCCTATCTTCATCCTTTTTCGAACGAAATCAGAGGAATGTCTGATTATCATTTTTATTGTTGTATCTTTATCCTTATTTTATACTTTTCTTAGGACTGATTCGCTATAATATGAATATAATTAACCTTATTTGTTATAACTATTCTCAAATCTAAAAAGGGAATTCCAATTTTTTGGTATTTTCAATATCTTATTATTATATTATAAAAAATTTCTTTTTTTTATATTTCGAATTTATTATAGTTTATTATATAATGGAATGTAAAAAATATATATTTAATATATATATTAAATTAAGATAAATAATGTAAATTCGAAATATGCTAAATATAAAAATAACAGCAATGTAAATGTATATCATCAATAATTATTATGTATAATAATAAAATTGAAATTAGTCAGATATTTTATTTCTCTTACATTATTAGATCTGTTACATTATTAGAATAGAATTCTATTTAGTCAGATTATTCTATTTATTTATTAAATATTTATTAATTAATATTAATTTGCATATTCATTTTATATTTTTTTATTAGTTATATTATGTTATGGATAGAATTATGAACTAGAATATATAATATATAGTTTATATTAAATAGTTTATATTTATATATAGTTCATACGAACTTTACAGCTAATAGCGGGGATCCGGTAGTCTCTTGAATTCCTATGCGTTATTTCTGTTATGTGAGCCCGCTTAGCTCAGAGGTTAGAGCATCGCATTTGTAATGCGATGGTCATCGGTTCGAGTCCGATAGCCGGCTTTTTTCTCTATCGATTTTTCCATAATTGAGAATCTCTCCTCTCCATTTCTACAAATGTTGAGTCACTAATCTATTATGTCGTGGTAATTCTAAAAAAAAAATTAGATCCAATTAGATTTATATTTTATATAATTATAATAAATCATAAAACAGAGCCTTAATCTTCTTTCTAGCCTTAATCTTCTTTCTATATATATATAGATAAAAAAAAAAATCTGGATATTAACACAATACATTTCATTCTATATAGATTTCGCTTTGCTTTGTTTATTCTTTAGTTCAGTCTTAATTTTGATTTCTTCTGTAAAATGAATGAAATTTCAATAAAATAAAAAGGAGTCTTTACTTTATGTCTCGTTACCGAGGACCTCGTTTCAAAAAAATACGCCGTCTGGGGGCTTTACCGGGATTAACTAGTAAAAGACCTAGATCCGGAAGTGATCTTAAAAACCCATTGCGTTCCGGGAAAAGATCGCAATATCGTATTCGTTTAGAAGAAAAACAGAAATTGCGTTTTCATTATGGTCTGACAGAGCGACAATTACTTAGATATGTGCATATCGCTGGAAAAGCCAAAGGGTCAACAGGCCAGGTTTTACTACAACTACTTGAGATGCGGTTGGATAATATCCTTTTTCGATTGGGTATGGCTTCGACCATTCCCGGAGCCAGGCAATTAGTTAACCATAGACATATTTTAGTTAATGGTCATATAGTGGATATACCAAGTTATCGTTGCAAACCCCGAGATATTATTACTACGAAGGATAAACAAAGATCAAAAGCTCTGATTCAAAATTATATTGCTTCATCTCCTCAGGAAGGAGTGCCAAACCATTTGACTATTGACTCATTCCAATATAAAGGCTTAGTAAATCAAATAATAGATAGTAAATGGATCGGTTTAAAAATAAATGAGTTGTTAGTCGTAGAATATTATTCTCGTCAGACTTGAACCTAACGAACATAACAAGAAAA